AGACCGATTTATCTGTGTTAAGGATAGTGCACTAGAATCAATAGAATCAGAATCTGATGTGAAATAAGATAGTAATAGAATTAGCTCTATGATATGATATGCAATGGAGTGAATGCTTGTATTCCGTTTTGTACTAGAATTGAGGATGCGAAGAGTTTAACTGACTTACTTTCTTCTCTTTGGGCTGGAGTTGCTAATCCTACTTCTCTGGTAGTTGAGTTCGTGACTCAAGTTCGAGGGTCCCCGGGCTTGGCCTCTTTACAAGCCAAATGCGGGATTAGGCCTGTCCAGCCTCTGGGCTGGTTGTCTCGGTTCCTAAGCCAACTCTATCGGAGCAAGACGATGTGGAGATGCCCCTTACAGGTGTCTGTAGAAGACAAAGTGGTCAAACGCCCTGGTGCAACGAGTTCGACAGATGTTATAAGGCTCAACCTGCAGCCGAAGAGGCCCAAAAGACAAGGCGCTGCTGGTGGCTCTTCGCATGAAATGACGTGTGAGGCGGCCCATTTCGCGATAAGATAATAAGGGAGGCCCCCTGCAGGTGTCTTGGAGGTCACTGCTCAGGAAGGGTGACCTTGGCCATGTTTCCGGATGTGAGCAGCTATGCGTGATATCAGCGGGCGGGATACTACTGTAAGGTTCTTTATTACTGACTTGGTTGAGTCAGGAAGTGAGGGAGTTAGTCAAGCCTTCCTCGTACGAGTCAGGGTGCTTTTGGTCTCTAACGATAGGGAAGGTTCGCTCTTTTGCGACTTTCCAATCAGCCCTGTTGACTCTGAGTACTCAACCTTCATTCTACGGGCCATTTCTTCCCTTGCCATCTTCGCTTCTGACTCTTTCAGAACTGGGGAAAAGAATGAGTTCAAGATTCTTGCCCATCAGCTGACTGAGAAAAACCTCATTCGTATTTCTCTATTCTGGGCAGACTCACTACAGCTATGTTGTCTGATTTAACATCAGAGTATTCTTCTCCTCTTCCTTTACTACCCTATGGCTAAATGATGTAGATGCAATCCCCAACCACCGATACTAGACTAACGGGTCTACTCACAGCTTCCCCTTTACCACATATGCTCTCCATACCCAAGCCTGAGAGCACGCCATCCCTTCTAAGATGACAGCCCTACTTAACAAGGTAAACTCCTCAGATGAATGGATTGACTGGTTCGCTGTACCACAACTACTGCCTTAACTTAAGAGCTACTTGTGTGGTGCTTCTTGGCTCATCACCTCTGCGTTCTCGAACTATAGCAGACTTTTCCAGCGTAGTGAGCCTAGTACTTTCATACCTCCGCACGAGATATTAATCCAATCGGGCCTACCAGAGAAAGGGACCAGCACAAGCCGGCTGAAATCACCAATATACGTACCTGAAGACGCAGTCTAACGCTCTAGAAAGCCCTTACGGCTTGTTCCTGAATTCCAGATCAGATTGAGAGTTCAGACCACTCCTTTTTACCCACAAGGGAAGGCTTCCGCAGAGTCTGACGGAGGAAAAAGAGTTGTAGTAAGCTCGGCAGAGCGAAGGAAAGGCCTTAAGAGAGTGGGGGTAGGCCGAAGGAAAGGAGTCGGGAAGCTACATTACGTTGAAAGATTTCGAAGGAAAATGACGAGCTTTGATCGCTTTAACGGCACTGGAAACCCTCAAGAACACCTTCATCACTTCTCGCAGGCATTAGGAAACTTGGTGTAAAACCAACCAATCACTATTGCCTGCGCCTGTTCGGGTCATCTTTGACCGGAGATGCATTCCAATGGTACTTTACCTCAGGGTTCAGTCAAGAGCTGGGAAGAAGAGATGCAACAGTTATTTGTTGGTCGCTTCTTTGTAACCCAACGAGCTGTTGCCTAAGCTAATACAAAATCATCAGATGGAGGCCAACAAATGCCGGATTTGCCCGAAGATAAACAAGTCAGAATCTGTCGAAACGGGATCAAACCAGAAATCGTGTTCCCGTTGAGTGAACAGAGCTCTAACTATTGTTTTGAACTACAGAAATTGCCCTTTCAGAGAGGTTCTGTATAATAAACAGAATAAGAGAAGGTATAGAGTCTAGTTTGTTCGTTCTTGATTTGATTGAAATTAGTCTTCTTTAATGGTTGAGAAAGCATCTGCTCGTTTGAAAAAAGACCCCCGGCATTCCTAACGGATAAGAGAACTAGCCCGGTATGATAACTTTCCCTCGGTTCACTTCGGCTAAGAGCAGTGGATTCATTCGGACAAGTAGACTGACTGAGATGAGATTGATTGAGCGAAGAAATACCAAAGCCAAGGCTAACTTTCTCTCCTGCGCTAGTTAATCAGATGCCATCCGAGTCGCCACCAATCATGATGGGGTGGGATTGGTCATCTTCTAGCTTACTTTGCTACAACAACTGTGACTTCCACTGCTACTACTAAGTTAAGAAGATCGAGGGGCTGTAGGCGGTGAAACAAGAATGAAAATTGGATTTGATAAGTAATCAAGGAAAAAAAACCTCAGATGAGGCTTAGTAAAAAACTAAAGAGAACAGATTCAAGTTAGCCCGGGCTAATCCAGCTACAAATGAAAGAGTAAAGCGCATTATCTTCATTCCACTTTCAATTAGATGTGTTACGCACAGTCACATTTGCCAATCCTGTTAGGAATCAATTGACGAAGAAATTTACAGATATTTTTTGAAAGTATTCCACGGGCTCTCTCTCTTTCTTATCCCGCCTCTTAAGGTAAGGCTATTTTGTTCTCGGATATCAATCATAATAAATATAGTATACAAAACCAACCATTAGCCCTGTCTCTTTCCATGAAGAATCTCCAACCCAGCTTACTTGGATGCACGTGTCCTTCTTCCAAGATCTTCACTGGCCGGAAAAGGTTAAGGGATAGTAGCCGTGCCTTCCACCCCGCAAGCCTATTCTTCTCTTTCTCTAACATTCTTACCATCATCATTATCTTAAACATCATGCTTAATGGTGTACGTAGTAATGGGGAAGTTCCTTCTTAGCTCTTTTAGCAACTAATGAATCAAGCTAGTTTACTGCCTCTAAGAGGTGGCAAGAGCTCTACCACTAGATTAGAATAATTAGAATAGAATGCATAGACCTCATAGGTAATAGGCACAGGTGACTGAATTTTCCTCTTTCTTCTCATAGGGCTTAAAATAGAGTAACATGACGGTCTGAGATCACTGTGTAGCAGGTGAACCAGAGCTGGGAATATGCCCTCGTAAGAGGTGGACGGAATTCAGTCTGATTGTGTTAAACAGAGGACGGGCGATAGAGATGGAGGCGGGCGCTCAACTGAGAAGTTGAGGTTTGAAGAGGCGACCTACAGGGAGAGAGACGGAGGCGGGCTCGACCGATAGGGAGAGAGACGGAGGCGGTAGAGAAATGCAGTTACTTTTTGCATCTTCTTTTTAGTCTTAGTCAGAATGGAAGAAGAACTCAATCACGTAAGAGAAAAGAGAGCATAGAACCAAAATAGGGTTGTACAAACAAGGACCAACGAGGATAAAAGAGGAAAAAGAGTAGGAGTAGAAGCTAGCTTGAAGTAGGGGCGGAATCGAAGCGCAGAAATTCTGAGTTCATGCCACGACGATCTATATGGAAGGGCAGTTTTCTTGATGCATTCCTGTTGAGAATGAAGAAGAAGAAAGAAAGCCTTTTGAACAGGAAAATTTGGTCACGTAGATCGTCTATTTTGCCGGAATTCGTTAATTGCTCCGTACGAATTTACAATGGAAAAACTTCTGTTCGTTCTAAGATCACTGAAGGAAAGGTTGGTCATAAATTTGGAGAGTTTGCTTCTACACGGAAACGAAGACTTTTTAGAACAAATATTAGACCAGGAAGAAAAAAAGGAAAAAAGTAAAGTCTAAGCGCATATGGCAAGAAAAGGAAATCCGATTTCATATTTCATATTCACTCTTTTTTATTAATTTCATTTAATTAATTTCATTTTCATTTCATTTTAATAATATAATACAGTTAATACTAATAATAAAGAATTTCTTTTTTAATAATAAAAAGATATGTGATTCTATCTGAATCAGACGAGCCGTCTCTAGCATTTCCATTTCGCGATTCAGATTCAGAGCGCGAATCTGTAGATTCCTAAGAATCTGAAGAGGAGATCTCTCTCGATCTCGAATTGAGACTCGCCCCCTCTAATGGAAAAATGGGAATATGTGCTTCTAAAAAATCTTTTAGACTGAACCCAATCCCATCCTTCTCGTTCGATCCGTGCTTTTAACGAATTACCACTTATTCTGTGGTTTCGATTCAAAATAAGTGGTTGGGATCCTCTAGCCTTCTACCCCTTACTCTGGAGCAGCGGATTCGCCTACTTCAAAGTCTAAAGTAAATAATCCGGATTTACTATCTTTCCTTGCGTGGAAGTAGTTCAAAGCTTCCTATAGATACCGGAGAGATAGATCCCAAGGAAGAAGTCCCGGTCGAGAAGTGATCGAAGCATCGGTGAAATGAATCTATTCTCCAATCTCTCATTTGTGTGCCCCTAACTAGGGAAAGCTCAGTCCAACTGCCTGTCACCTTTTAGGCAATTGCTTCTTTATACGAGAATCCGGAGAGAAAGAGAGAACCAGATCAAGGAGACCTGAAGAGGGGCGCAGCGGTCACTCGAGTGCAACGAGAGGGACGGAGGCGGCCCATCATACTCTTTGAATCTCTGACTCAATCTGTTCCTCGAGTACCGTTTGCTAACTACACGGCTAACGGAACTGGTAACCGTTGACTGCTTATTCTCTTGTCTTTAACTAGTAACTCTCTTTCTTTTTCTTTCTTCATTCTTGGCTCGTAGGTCACAAGGAGAAGGTCAAGCAACTCCTTCTATTTCTTATAATCGGGCACGGTACCTCAAATAGACCATGACCATTGAGCGGATCCCCTGATTCTGGACAAAGAATGTTCATCGAATACTTACTTATTTTCAGTCGTTTTTCAGGTCATCTTTTCCAGCTGTACAACCTTGTTCAGTTAAGAGAAAGCGAAGGGGATACAAACTTGGAAACATCCAATGCCCATATTAGAATAAATCTGACACATCCATTTTGTTTGACCAGTATCATTCCCATCTCTACCTGATTTATCATTTGTCAGCCTTCTTGGATCAGAAACGGAGCCAAGAGGTGCAGGAATCAAAGTGAAGTTATTCACCTTATTTTGGCTTAAAGTTACTGAAGAGAAGAAAAGAGACTGACGGAAAGCGGGTTTCGGGTAGTTGTTCAGAGAGAATGGTCCGTGCGCCCTTTGAGAGAGGAAAGACAGGAGGGCAAAGGTGAATCATGAAGATTGTAAAGTGGCTGTAACTCGGCGAGTCACTTACTCATGAGATCCAGCCTTGCCTCCCATACTCACCTCAAGCTGCTTTCTTTTTTTTTTTTAGACTTGGATCTAGGGGCCCAACCCCATATCCCTGCTCGAAGAGATGGTCATCTGTGCTCCACAGCTCCTGGTGTCATCACCCTGCAAAGAGGGGGAAGCAGCCAAGATGTATGTCGTCCAACCCAACCTCATACTCTTTCTTCCCGACCTATTTGACTCTCTGGCCGCAGTTATTTAGGTGGTATCCCGAGATTGAAGAGATCGAATTACTCCCCGGAACACACGAAAGAAAGATATGAACTAGGTAAATAGAAATGGAAAAGAGATGTTTCCAATTCATCCAAATCAGAAGCTTTTTCTACATCCATATGATCTACTAAGGTAGATCGATATTGCCCATATAATGAAAGCAGATCTTGGTCCATGGAGTCCCAAGAAGGTAAGAACTCCAACCTGTCCAATGCTTCTTCGGCCAAATACAATATACAAGTGGGACCTGCACTATGAGCAAGCTGTGCGAAAAACCGCTTCTTTTTTCCGGTTCCGAAACAACTTGGGCGAAATGGGGTTCTACCGGGAAACCATGGATTTTTGAGTTTTCGCCATTGGTTACTGGTCGAGCCACTGGAATGGAATAAGATAAGAATCTCTTGAGATCTTTCCTCTCCACTTACTCGATACAGGCTTTCTCTCTGTAGAAGACTGATTCTATTAGTATTAGAAAAAGGCATAATTGTCCTATTTCATTTCTTCCTCGATCTTCAAAGAAGACTGACTCCTACTACTCCTCCTTCTACTTTAGGATAGGATCGTCGTTGGTCCTTCTTTCACTAATGATCTCACCATTTTCTTTTATAGTAGTTCGCGCGAGGGACTATCCTTTCTATCGCTTGCGCTTGCTTTTCACTCTCTTATGCAGCATTTATTAGCTTAGCTGAGTTGGGTGGATCGTGCAATAAGCCTCTCTCGACCCTCCCTTTCTCATACGTATTTATGAAAGCCTCTCGCCTTTCGAGATCCGGTCCATCATCAACTCAGTCAGATTTTCTTGTTTGCCAGCTTTTCTTAGGCTTCCTTTAACGTTAACGGATTTAATCGGCATTTCGTGCCTGCAGCCCTGCTTCATTTGACGACCTTTTATCAGCTGGTTGGGTAGCGTAGTAAGGTTAGAGGCGCAACTAGAAGAGTTGGCTCTATATATATATTATATATATATATATTTCTCAATTCGATTGCAGTCTCCGAAGTCCTTCGCTTCCGTTGTTGTTAATAGTTCCCTCGGAATGAATTCATTTTGGTTGTGGAGGCCTCTTGTGAAGCAACCACGACTGATTTCTTTCATTGCCGGGCAACCACTTGGTTACTATTCCTCTTGGGCTCTTTTTGCGCTATCCCACCATTCCATTATATGGTGTGGTTAGCAGCAGAGCTATCAGGCCTCAACAGGCGTTTTGATGAGTATGCCTTATTGGGTGACGATATTGTTATCGCCCACCCTCAGGTTGCTTCCAGCTACGAAAAACTGTTGAGCATGCTAGGGGTGGCCATTTCTAAAGATAAGTCTCTTATCTCTAGTACTGGTTGCCTCGAATTCGCAAACCAATTTTTGGTTAAGTCTCTTCAAAAGGACTTGTCCCCGATCTCTTTACGATGCTTGCTCACAGTTCGATCGACTCTGGGAATCGTCCAGTTAGGTTCGTTATATGGTGTTAGTAATCCTAACACTCTATTCCGACTAGCTGGAGCCGGTTTTCGGACTAGGTCAGGCCTTGACTCTTTTCGTCGTTCTAGACGATGGGAGCGGTTATGGGTAGTAGCTACTAAACCTGGGCATGGTGCTCAGCTACCTCGTTAGTGGTGGATTGGAAGGGGGAAACCTCTCAATCCCTACCTAAAGGGACTGTTAGTTGAGTGGCTTCGAAAGGAGCCGAAAGAGATACGGCTTATTCCAGACGAACTCATTTTTGATGGTGAACGTGAGATCCTTGAACGCACTTTGATCTATAATTGGGTCAAAATGTGGCTCAAGTGGTTATCATGGTATAATACCATTAATCTAACGCCTGATCCATCTATCGCCTCCTTCTTTGAAGCACCGATTTGTGCCACGTCCTGGAAGAAACCGGCTGATGATATTGAATTCATCAAGTACGGTCTTCTTTGGAAGTGTTACGATCGTGGTGCAGGAAAGTGGAGTGAGGGGTATTGTCCGCCAGTACTGGCTGGAGACCTAGTAATTTCCTTTCCCGGGTGGATATATGGAGGGGCTCAAGGGACCGACTTCATCATGGCTCCTGTGGATCACCAATCTACAAGAGAACAGAGTGACCAGACCATAAGAATTTAAGTGCACCTGAGCATAAGTCCCATAAGAGAAGGAAGAATAGCTGGAAGCTAGAGAGTAGCTGCCTAGCTACAAACTCAAAAGCCTGGTGAAAGGAAGGCCTTTTCCTTACTTAGCTTAGAGTCCCAAAAGGTGTTATAAGCTGGAAGCTAAGAAGCTACTCGTTTATGAGTAGGAGTTCCCATCGGTCCAGAACTAGAAGTAAACTCAAAACCTGATTTGGCTAAAAGGACCTATTATTTGCATTCTCCTATTAGTCCCTATTATTCTTATTCTAAAGTACCATTGGAGCTCCTTTTCCCGACAACAGATCGAAGATCTTACTTTCTCAAGTCATACGTCTTTTGTTCAGCCAACAGTGTTCCGCTCTACTTATTATTACTTACTAGCGCCCTTCACTTCAACTCATACATACTATTTGACTTCCAGCTTATTCCCAAATCAAAGCTACTTGCTTATAAGAGAAGAGCAAGGTGCGTAGCTGCGCTCTAAAAATTTAGAAAGACTTGTCGGAAATCACCGGTTGGCTTGGTCCAACCAAGAAAAACATGGGAGTCTTTGGGCATTGCTTGAACTAAGTCAACTTTCTCTTGTCGGCCAGGGACTGTTTACCTGTGTTGTCCACTTTGCTTTAATGCGTTATGGATAGTCCGCTACTGTACTGACTGTACTTGGTATTCTCGCTCGCCAGCAGAGGCGAAATCAATATTCATTTTTTGTTTTGAAAGCATCAGTTATATGCAGATTTAGTGAGGACCGTTGCTAAAGTCCCCGTAGGCATGCATTTCTTTCCCGATGTCTATACTCAAAGCCTCGCACGGACGTTTTATAGAAAAGATGGCGATGCCTAGGGACGAATAAGATTTGTGCTTAATGAATTCTTTTTTGATAACGAAAGACATCATCCCATAAACGAGCTTTAAACTAACCCCCTAAAAATGAGCTCTAAGAAAGGAAGACGATAACCAGAGAGAAAAGTGTCACGGGCGTAGAGTTTGGGAATGCTTAACCCGTGCGGCACTTAGACACTTGCTCCCTTTAGCGCCTAAGTCAGCCTTCCCAAATGTGCTAGCGTATTGCTAATTTGCTAAGAACAACCGAAAGTGCTCAAGAGAGGGAATTGGAGTGGAAAGCTCTTATATTGCTCAAAGTGTGTTACAATGCTTTGCTTGCTTACAAATGAGATGGGCTATCCCTATATATAGACATGCCACCTCATATAGACATGCCACCTCCTCAATGGACGGTGGAGATCAAGTGTTCTAGTATGTTCCATGATCCAACGGTGTACAATGAATCTCTAGAAAAATCGACATATGTACAACCCTTTGTGCCTATCGAGGCAACGTCCTCGTTGCGTGCTCGCGTAGGAACTCCGCAATCTTGTCCTCGAATTGCCACAATGAGTGCTCTCGTTCCCAACTAGCTTCGCTTTCGGGAAGCCCCGACTATCGAATCAAAGAAGCGCGAGTTCTAGCTCGGGTGACTCCCACGTCTCGGTATAGTACGCCTTGCTAGGATCTCCTCAATCTCCTTGTCGTAGGCGCTCGTTACTGTGGTGGGAGCTCTTTTCGACTCCCTCCTATCCGCGTCTTCCTTGTCTCCATGGAAAGGCTTCAACAAGCTTACGTGGAAGACATGTAACATAAGAAAAATGCTAAAACCAGAAACTGACGTTACCAGCTGTAGCCTTAGTCGCTTAGCACCTGTTAACGGACCTCATCACCTTCTTGACCGCCTAGTTGTCATCAAGACAGAATGCCTCTTTGCTTTGCAGGAGTTGAAAATTACTTAATTTCATTTTAATAAAGGCTTAATTTAATAAAGGTAGGAATAGGAATACGATTGACTCTCCGGGTCCTATCGAACCTGCTTCTTATCTTCCTTCTATTAGCATAGAATAAGTTGTTTCAAAGTAGCTATGGGAAGTTTGGTCGGAGACCTGATCTTTGGTCATATAGCCGTGTGAGAAGTCTGGTACATGGATGATAGCAGTTGTTGTATTGTAGAATAAATGTAGCTCTAGTTGCTGGAGCTTAGGTCTTGACGTCCTTTCCATGCTTTAACAAGCCAGCAACGCACCTTGGGTTTGTCTGTCTTTCTTTGCTGATAAGAAGCCGGAACACGGCTTCTGTATAACCGTTGGCGTATACCGGCGGAACGGATAGTGGGCAAGTCAACGGGGAAAGAGGGTAGCCGGTTCCTTCTTGTCCCGCCCGAGCCACGGGGAAGGAGGCTTCCCCTTTGAGAAAGGTCGGGGTACAACATTTCAGTTAGAAAGAAGGTATGTATGTGGGAGATGAGCGAACAATAAGTATTGAAATCGACAATCCGACGAATCGATGCGATTCAAAGAAGTTGGGTTTTCCTGTACTCTCCGATCGACGTTCATCAGGGTAAAGGGTAAAGCGCACTCCTACGAAACCTGGTGTTGAATGAACATCCAGGCAGTGAAAGCCAGCTCATGAACATAAAGCCATTGAGGATTAAGGTTCGCATGTGGCTTGACCAGAGGAAAATTATTGCGTTGTCATCATAACCCCGTATTTGAATTAGTGAATATGGGCGAAACGGTAGAAAAAATGGCTTCTGTTCGACCAGGTCGGACTCTTCCGATCTTCCGATACGGTTAGGGTGGGTCGTTTTTCACACTGTGCTACCTCGATTCATCACTCGGATGCTCTCACTGCGATGCTGAAAAGGTCATCTCTACTCTGGTTCAATACTCCCCTGACTTACGCGAAAGAATCATCCTCAGAAAACTAGCATCCCGGATGGTTTAGCTCAAGGGAAGCACCCTGTGAGCAAGAAGTTCGATCAATTCTGCCAAAGCCTCTCACTCTCAGTCTACTGCTTCTGAAAAGACTTCTAACAGCGAGAGTGCTTTAGATCAGGTTCTGAAAGAGGCTCGATTCTCAAAGATTGAAGAAGAAAGGGTATGCTATCATGTCTACGAATACCTGGTATTTGACTTATTATAGCTAAGCGTAGATAACTAGAGAATCAGACAAAGAGAGGAAGGAAAAATGTGCGAGGGCTTTCTGTGGGTAAGGCTAAGATAGATGGTTTATTGCGATATGTGTCTTACCGTGGTAATTCCTTTATTTACCTAGTGGGTCTAACTATCTTTCGGTATTAAGGAAGGATAAGAGATCCACTTCTTCCCTGAGAGCCAATGGGAGTTCCCTTTTTTCGGGGGACTTTAGCTGTCCCTGCTTCTTTCTCTGTCAAATCAGTGACTTCGTACCTTTCTTCCTAAGACTCTAAAGAGCAAAAGAAGGTTAACGGTTTCTTGCTGTCATCTCTCGACTTAATATCCAGCTAACGATATCTCCCGGTGTAAGGAATAACCTCGCTTCTCCTGAGCCAATACTCTAGCCGATCCAATTGGGGGGACAGGTTACCTTACTTCGATGAAGTTGAAGATAAAGAAAGTATTTTGCCCTTCCAGCCCTACTATGAGATGGCAGACTGTCTGCTGATGTGCCTTCTTTTGAAGGAGTTGAGTGGCTGTCTTTCCTCTTTTTGCTCTTCGTGCTTTCTATCTGGTCTAGTTACGACTCCCAGTTCTTAAGGAATTGGGCTCACTGCCGGGGTTGAACCTGAGATTGTAAACCCTGATTCTTTTTCAGCAACTAGGGGCCCTTCATAGACAAGGATTCACCTACCAATTCCACTCTTAAGGCACCAGAATGACTATCCCTTGGCCCAAGGTACTACACTACCCTTCCTGCTCCAAGTGAAAAAGCAGAGAAACCGTCAGCAAGTCTTAACCTTCCTTCGACAGCCTTCCGGCCCCAAGTGGAACGGTCTTTCTCTTATCTTATAGCATTCAAGTCTTTTGGTCACAGCCAGCCGATGAACAGTCTCTCAAAGCCCAGAACTTTCTAGGAGAATAGCCCAAAATGATTTACTAAAAGTTATCCCTTGGAACTAATCTATCTGAACCCGGACTTAGAGTAGCTCCTGTCTTTCCCTACCGTTCCCTAGACCAGCCTTGCCCTACCGAGCTCAAGATAGTTTTTCCTGCCTTCTTAGCCCTTTGAGTCACAGTTACCTATTAAAGAACCCAATCCGCCGCACCAACTGAACGAGTTCCCGTAAAGGAAGGCAGAAGAGAGTATAAGAGTCCAATCGCTGTGGGACAAGAGGCTGATCAAGGAAGCGGCAATAGTGAGTGCTTATTAAGCTGGGAAGTTGGGTCCTTTCCGAGATTGCAGGGTCCTTATCTTACATTCACAGGATGTAAAAGCTACTGTGAAACTTCCTTGCTGGCTCAGAGAGAAACTCTATACTGAGATCATTAGCTATTCACTTCCCAGGAGAGCTTTGGAAGAGGGTAACTCTCAAGAGAAAACTGAAACTGTCAGGGCTTGCGCAATTAGAGGTGAAGACTTTAGCACTCTTTCTCGCTCGAAAGCAGGAGAACTAAAGAAATCAGCAACAGGCGCAGAAAGATTAGATGCCTTTAGGAATGCAACCTAAAAGACTCCCACTAGATCGAATGGAGAAGGGCCTGCATTACTACCCTAAAATATTCAATTGTTATCAATTACCCTCCACACCTATTTCCCCAGTAGTAGCGGTCTCGGGCGAGGCGACCCCTCTCCCCCTATTTCTTTGCCATTGTCATGGAATGTCTATCCTTGCTCTTACGGATCTGTGAAGAAGCGAAGCTCAAAAAGATCCCATACTCTAAGATGGGGTCTTAGTTTCCCACCTCCTTTTTTGCTGATGATCTGATGATATTTCCCAATCCGGACATCCACTCAGTACAAAACCTTACTCTGGCCTTTCAAGATTTCCACACAGACTCCGGCCTTCCGGTAAACTTGAACTTTAAAACTACGTATTCTGCTCTGCTATTTCTTCCGCTCTAAAGGCCGCTATCCTCTCTATTCTCAGTATGCATGAGGAGCAATTCCCTTTACAGGGAGCCTTGGCTTGCCACATGTCTCAGCCAAAATTGCATTTGCTAACAGTAGTCCCTTGATAGAAAAAATCAGCAAGAAGCTAACCGGGTGGAAGGCCAAAGCAGCCCAAGTGATCGATCTCCTCCAAGAAAAGGAAAAAGTTCGGATAATGATCAGTAACATGAGTAGGCAATACAAGGACTCTTTCTATTTAAAAGCGATGACCATTTATGACTCTTTGATTGAAATTGAAGCAGCCACTCGTATTGAACAAAGGGACTCATGGATCACAGGTCAAAAGGAAAGAAGATAGCCCTGGGAGGAAGAAGCAAGAACAGTGAAGTCAATGTCTTGTCTGACGGAAAGCCAAAGACACCCAGGACTTTCACTCCGTTCGGCATAACTCTCAGCCGCGCCTTGGTAAAGCTTCAGAAGAATGGTGTACTCACGCCTCTTCTCTTTCCCCATCTCCGCCACTAGATCCTCCTTGGTACAACAAAGCCAATACCTACTGCAAGTACCATAAGACAAATGGCCAAAAGACTGACCGGTGTTTATAAGTTTAAGGCTGAAACATGACATCCAAGACCTTATTAATTCAGGGAAAATGGAGCCCCCCCAAGGGCAAACCGTCCCAATGTAACTACCAATCCTCTACCCACTCATGCTGTATCTCCTCCTGCCAATATAAAGATGATCGAGCCGACATTGTCGAGTTGGGATCCCTCCCTCCAACTCACGCCAGCCGGATAAAAGGGAGAAACTGATGGTAGAGACATGATTGGAATCCGGGAGACTTACGAGATTGAGCCCCCCACCTCGAGTTTTCACATGCTCCGGTGGGATGTGATTTTTACGAGAATATCCCAACCCCTCCAATTAGTCCCTGAAAGCCCAGCAAGTGATGAATCCTTTACGCTTGCTCATATTCCTTCAACCCTTTTTGATGAAAGCCCTAGTAGCTCGGACCCTACAGACCTAAACCCTCACCGTGGATGGACTCCGACGAGCTGGATCAAATACGGCACCAATGATGATATGGATTTTGTCATACATGAGGAGGCCCGACGCATAACCCGTGGGGGAAAAGAAAAGTATTCAAGCCCGGCTCCAAAGCATTGAAATAACTAATAGAGGGAGTGAGCCTAGTAGAAAAATAGACTCCTTGATACTTGAATAGGAGACGGGTGTTACACTACTAATACATCAACCGAAGCTAAAGGATCGTTGGGGTATACCACGGTTTTCAAGATACAGGGTAGCCACTCTACTAGGTGATATTCCGGGGTAGGCTCTTTGACTCTGAAAGTACAGGAAGAAGAATGTTCTCTAAAGATATGAGTATAGGCTGTCCATTGATAGATGTCTCTTTTCCTTGTTGACTTTTTTTAGAATAGTTAGAGTTGCACCTTGGGACCGCTGCTCTCCCTGAGCATGAAGATACTGCATAAGCCACTGCCACCCTGCTAATTCGAATGGGAAGGAGACAAAAGATGAGGAAAGTCGTCTTGCCTCTTTCACAGACGTGCTGGATAAGAAACTTGCAGCCTATTCTTTCACAAGAACCATGGCATGAGATGCTTTCTTTACTGCTCATGTGACGCAAAGAGACAAAGATCGTAGCGTGTCTATGCATACCACAGGAAGATTGAGCTTGATCGGTTGTGGATATGAATTGAACTTCTTTTCACGTAAAGTAAGGAAGTAAAGAGAGGCAGAAGTTTCTCTAGATAGAATTGCACTCGAGCTGCCTGGAGGTTGTAACAATCCTCAGTTTCCGGATATGCCGCACTCTACCCAGATAACCCACTAGCTTCCTTGCTCGCTGGATTGCTCTTTCGTGGTCTCATTTTTGCTCGAGTCCCCCTAGTGAGTTACTCGGGGAAAGAGAACTCAATAGCTCCTTCAAAGGGACAAGGGGAAATTCTCTCATTTGACCTTCATCCACCATTCTTAGTGGAAGGCCTTGGAATTTCATGGGCTTATGAACGGAAGGGCTTACCAACGAAAGAGGCTTGCAAAGGAAAGAATTCTTGTCTTGCTATTACTGGTATTACAGGGAGCCACCCTATCAAAGCTTTATCCACGCTATATGAGGGCCATATACAAGCCCATATAAAAGCCTTTTCAGACAAGCCAGCCCAGTCAGTAGTGCTCATCTTTCTAAGGATGTTGACACTTTAGCGAGGGACTAACAAGTTCAGTAAGTAAACACAATAAATAGGGGTAGGGGCTTTGTTTGGGGGAGCAATTCCCCTTCCCTTCCTTTGGAGAGTTACGAGTTGCTGCTGAAGGACTTTCTTTTGCTGATGATGTGGTTTCTGTTGCTTTTGCAGAACTGAGATCCCTTCCAATAGCTACTGTTGCTACTGCTGTTCTTTTAGTTCCTTTAGCTGGAGAGGAACTTCTCCCCCTTTTAACGAAATCCCTCAGTGCGGGAACTGCTTTAGCTGCCACTCTAACAGCGTAACCAAGAGCCTATTACTTTGAGAAAGATGAATTTCCACTTACCAGTGGTAAGCAAATTGACACCTGAACTCGCATCGAAGGTAAGGAATTCATAAAATGCCGCTTTTTCTCGGGTTTTTACACATTTTGTCTGGTTTTCAAGTGTTCGGAAAAAGTAAGTTGTTATATAAGATAGTACAAAAAACCGGTATCGGTATCTTACCTTGCTAAGAATGCTAATGTTGTTACTGGAATTGATATCCCATCCCTAAAAAAGGGACTACTGACTTATGTTACCACTTTCTAAAAAAAAGGAAATCTATATAGGTCCAACAACTGAAACTGTAAATAAGGCAAGAAATCCGAAAAATGCCTATTTGTCCTGGGTAGATAAAAAGTTGCACTGAAAACTGCAGCATATTATTCGATGTCATTGTCGTGTCAGCCAAGCGAAAAGTTTGAATGAAGGCCATGCCTTTTGCCGATGGAGTTGCATTTCGAGTGGAAGTTGGAGTGGTTTTCTAGCCCTAGGCTAGACTAGTTTGCCGCCCATTTCCCTTCGAGCTAGTTGCTTTCTTTCGCCCTATCAGTCCTATCCCCTTGCAGCCCTTGGGATGAAGCAGCGTGAGCTCTTTTCTACCCAAAAAAGGATATTTCCAGCTGGGTAGTTTGAGCTTTTGATGTTGATGTAAGCGAGTGAGCGAGCCTGTGAAAAAGCCATCAGGGTAAAGTGCCTAAGCTAATGGAATCTCCAGTTGGAGTGCTAGTAGTTGCATCTGTCTAAGTAGTAGTTGCCCATCCAATTCAAGTGCTTTCCTATGGCTAAGGAGTCTTTGTCTACGGATAAGAAGTAGTTGACTATTCTTAAGTAGTAATTGCCTCCGCATAACCATTAGTTGCATACCCAAAAGGAGCATCCATAATTAGTCAAGTTCCCTTTCATTCTGATTTTTTTTTAGCGAGTGCCAAGCTAATCTCGTGAGAGTTGCCCCACATTCGTAATACCTTCATTCGGCCTTCCTATACTATCCTAAGGAGCGTAAAAAACATCTATTCTAGAGGGCTTGAAGTTCTAATACTATTCATAACGGGCTCACTGAACTAAATAAACTGTCTAAACGAGTAAGAGTCCCAAGACTAGCTACTTCTAGCTCGTGAGAGCCAGTTGGAGGGGGAGCCCCCTCTTTTTTAAACGAGTAGTAAGCCTATCCAATTGAGTTTTCTCTTGGATGGTGAGGTCCGAACCGTTGAGCTAAGTATTGATTTCCCTTTAGAATCTGCTTTCTCGCAAGGCAGAAGTCTTCCAATTGAAAATAGGATCAAGCATTATATGATATGAGTGAATGCAGTGAGTAAGGAAGCTAGTTTAAGAAAGCCTGTTTAAAAGCGCAGACAAGGGATAGTAGGGTTGAGGTCAGTCAAGCAAATAGGCAAGTTCCCCAGGGAAAACTTTACATCAGTCGTCCCAGTGCCAGTGCCTTAGAGCCTTTTTGATTTTAAGCCAGTTCCGTCAAATAAATGGAGTCCAGCAAGGGCGGGAAGGAGAGTGGGAGAGTATAGAATAACAAATAGGGGAAGCAGGCTGCACTTTTTCAAATGAGAATGGGAAAACAAAAAGGTATTCTATTGAATTTGAAAATATCTCAGACTCTAACTCTAAAGAAAGAGTCAGTAGCAGTAGTGACATTTCCAAAATCAGTATTTACAGCAGTACCCATTTAAGTTCGCAATCCAAGGGACGCGTCAGCGGGCTCGAATGAAAAGAGAGGAAAGCCAGGCCAGTTTCAGATTGGCGGGTTGAGTTGCTTTATTCTCTTCTGCAATTTCTAGTTAGATATGCCGGTTGTCGCATATCTGTTATCGCATATCAGCTGTTAATAGCTCTTTTCCCTGCTTGATAAAGCAATTCTTCTTGCCACCCTTCAAAAAAAAAATCCTATCTCGTATATGCTTTAACAGTTCCCTCTTTTTTTTTCTACCTCTGGCAGGCCTAGTTCCATCTCCTCCAAGAAGGCGGGGAAGGATATATGCCAAGAAGGAATGGGAAAAGCGGAGATGGTTTACTAATCCAACAATCTCTGAAGCTAGGGCTATACCAAGGAGCGGAGCACAAGCGAACCGTCACTTGCGAAGCTTAGCGCTCAAAGAAGTCCTCTGATCCTGGTGCGATGCCTATCGAAATCACAAAAGATGCCGTATCCACGTCCAATTCAAAGTGTCTTGCATTTGCCGATGTAGTTGCCGACAACAGCTTCTTATGAGCCTGAATGGCATCTACCCAGCTGAAGATTTTGTTAAACGTAATTAACTAAAAGAGCTCAGAGCGATGAAAAAATCATTTTCGGGAGGGGAAAGAGGGAAGCGTCAGTCAGCCTTAAGGCATGGAATCGGCATTCTCGTTAGCTTTTTTAGTTGAGGTAAGGCCAGCAAGTTCGTTCCTTGGCCTCTTAGTTTAAGCTCTTGGATGATCTAATCCGGAAAGACAGTCCAGCAGGTAAGCTAAAGCTTGACTAGAATTTGATCTCCCAGCAAGTAGTCCGATTAGAGTCAGTCAGGTAGTGAGTTAGGGCGCTCTTAGCCTTTCTTTGCTTGATTTCCATTCTTATCTCATCTATCTTGGATTTCGTCCCTTTCCTGCGAGTAGTCAATATGCCGCAAGCGGGCTGTTGGTTTATGAGCTAGATCTAAGATTACCTCTTGATCCTCAATCCTTACCCTATTCTATCAAGTCAGTAGTAGGGAAGGAAGTTGTCAATACAGTTTATCTTCGTTAATTCGTTAAGTTCGTTATTACAGGGACGCGTCAGCGGGCTCGATGGTGTGCGAGTAGCTTTCCTCTATCTAAGATCTCTCCCCTTCTTCAAGCCAGTCAAACGGTCAATCTTGCAGTTAGCCTTGACTCTCTTTCTGAGTTAGATCTCTTTCCTAATCCCCTTTCCGAGAGTCTGTTCTCAACTATAGAAATTTCCATTGGATGCATGTGAAGCAAGGAAGTGATTGACAGCGCCCTAGTCTGATCCGCCATTAAATAAGAATGACCTGGAGGGCTGGGAGGTATGAGTTGATCGGATGCAGGGAAGCCCAGGCAATCCGTTCCTATCAATCATTCGTCAGGAACAAGAAAGGGTACTTTGCCAATGATTGAGGAAGGTCGTCCGCTATGTCTTACCGATTATCCGAAGACCATACCAACACACGTGCCAAAATGGGGATTGAGTTTTTGTTCAGTATGCGTCTTGAGTTTTTCTGTTCTAATCGAGATTAGATTAGGTTGGTCAGTGTCTTTTTTAGGTCAAGGGGCGGTTGCTTTCTCTTGCCTTCCTAGTTTTTTTCTGGTAGATGACAGGTGAGGCCCACTCTTAGTTGTTGTGTTTTTATCATTCATTCATATCATATAGTGGAGGAAGTGATAACAGAATTGGCTCGCCCTAAACGAATGAATAGTTGGAGATGAGTTGACTCCTCTACCTTACCGACTGCGAGGAGTTCTCCTACACTAATTGGCTCTACTAAAGCAGGGAAGAACTAAGGCGGCATTTAAATCCCCTAGTGTTCCATCAAGCGAAGCACTATACTCACTATACAGGAGAATACCTAAATGAACTATTCCACTGCTGAATGACGGAAGCTTGTTCTTACTGATGGACTGATCCAGGGAGTTCAGACTGATGGTTAGATGGTTGTTCGCTTGTGCTTCTCTTCCTTCTAGCTGGTTATCTTCATTTCTCCATCCCCGAAGCGAGAAGAGAGTCTCTCGAGCACTGACTTAAAGGTACCGATATCCAGCTTTTCAGCTCCTTAATGGCCGATAGCACTCCCTTGGTTGCCGAACAGTGGACTTTAGGGCATTCTATAGACAGACCTGTAAATTCCGGGCGTTTTATGACCAGTCACCAACAGCTTTTGAGCCGGGGATGAAAGACCTATTTTTTTAGCTTCAAAAAGAATCCCGTAGCGGCGATGCGTTTGCTTCTGATAGCTCGAGTTGGATGAAAAGAGCGCTCCTAAATGAGGCCTCTCCTTACAAAAAAGAGTGAAGATTTAAGTACGTAGTCGCTTTAGCGAAGCTTAAGGAAGGAGATCTGACTTCTTAGAAGGAGATGAGCTACCTATATTTAAGTATGTACGGGTCTCGGTAATTGAAGAGAGAAGATAGGAAAAAAAAGACAGAGGAGTACGCGAAAGGAAAGGGACACTGTGAAGTAGCTAGGTGGTAAGAAGACTAGCTCGGGCTTGAAAGCTAAGGAACGCAGTTATACAGGTTTGATCACGTAAGAAGGGTTCGGGACTCTTTACCATATTAATTAGTCAAGGGTGGACACTTAAATGCTTTAGCTGAAAACTGGATGACTGTGAACTAGGCCAGCAATAGGGCTTGAAAAAAGATACATCCGGGAAAAGTCAAGAGATATACTCATATCAGCTTGCCCTCTACTTTAAACTAAGCTTTTCCTATGGACCACTCGTATAGAGAAACCCCCTATAAAATGAACCCCTGCTCGTAGGGAAGGCAAAAGAGAAGGAGATCTTCTAATAGCTGGACCCATTTCCTATGCAGGCTGACTTAAAATAAACTACTGGCTTGAAAGCAGATAGCGTAAGGTAATAAAAGAAATAGGAGCAGGTACTCTAGATTCCCTCGGCTGGAACGAAGACTTCTACTGGGGAATGCACAGCTATGATACTCTTAGTGAAACTCCAACTTGCTCTGCAACTGAATGCGTTTACCCTATGACTGCTGTAAAGCACTTCGATACCGCAGGCGAAAGAGCTGCTTTGTGAGATCGATTTTGGTTAAGCTTATTCTTGTATACTGCAAGCTTCAAAGAGACAGCTGGCTCGAAAGGATAAGGCATAAACTAAATATCTCTTCCCTCAGGGATGTCAAAACCCACACAGCGACCAATCGCAGGGAGGGCAGCGCATCTGTTTCGGGTACAGAGGCGACGAGGGGTGCTAACCCGGCCACCCA